ATAGATTCAATCATAAGAGAAGGAAGGGGGATTAGCCACCCCTCGTGCAGAGAAGAAAAAGTAGCGATTCCTAGCCTTATTAGTTAGAAAAGTAATCGAAGGGATTCGCTTACAGAAATTTAAGAAAGGGAATCCAGAGTACTCTCTCCGGGTAGGGAATCAATCTATTTGATTGAAGGAAGGTATTCGTGTACGGGAATCGAAGTGATTAGAACAGAACTAATCCCGTGGTTAGAGCAAAGGACGGAAAATCCTTCCAGTCCTCGATAGGGAAAGGAAAGGTAGGAGCACGCCGACGAGGCAAGTAGACCGAGACGACAGAAGGGATCCGCAAGGATCGTTACGAGCGATTAGGACCCATACCAATAGACTCCCTCTTCCCCTATTCCTGAACCCCAGAATCTGACTCTTGAGCTGGGTGCCGGGGTAAAGCATTTAAAGGAAAGAGACCTAGGCTTTTTATTCCCGATTCGCTAAACAAGAGATCAATTCACTAAGCGGACAGGCAGGGCAGGAATGCGCCTTCTGTATCCCTTCCTTTGACTTGACTCGTGACTCATACTTAAAAAAAAAGAGAGGAAGACAGACGGAGAGTACTACTAAATAGAGGGTCACGGGGGAACAGAAATAAGTAAGGGATACTTTACGACACTGCCGCTCGACAACTAGACTGGAAAGCCAAGTTGGCCTTTCTCCAAAACTCCTGGTATGGATTCTGATAAGAAAATCAAAACCCTAAACCCGACTCTAAAAACTTTGCCGGCTGTGGTACTTATTATTGGAAGATGCGTCTTCTTCCTTCTCAGATGGCCTTAGCTTAGCGTCAGAAAGCAGCTCGGGAAGAGCTACTACTCAATTTGAAAATGTTCATTTTTCCGGCCTTGTCTTGTAAATGTGTCTCTACCTCTAGCGTTCTTGTCTTGCACGAAAGAGCAGTTCCGCTTTCTATTGTCAAGCCAAGGAGCTCACGAAGGGAAGACCACAGCGGAAACTAGCAGAGTGAAGCTCCCAACCACGAGAGGGGTGCGCTCTTTCTTCTTTCTTGTCTTTAGCCTGGCGTAGCGCACGATAAGTTCATCCCGAAAAGACGAAATGACTTGCTCGGTTCGCTTGGATCGACTTATCCCTTTGGCATACTAATTTACATTAGCCTCGATATGCTTAAAAGTGAGTGCCTTTGTACCTAACTCAGGCCTGTGTAGTGGGTGGGTAGACAAGGCAGTCAAAGTAGGACTCGCTTGTTTCGTCCGTTCGGCTCGTACAGTTCTTGCTTTCAAGGCTCCGGTGGGCCGCTTAGGTTTTTAGGGGATAGGCAGGGCAGGACTTGCACTTAAAAAAAAAGTAGGCCCGACTTCGCGCCCCTCAGTCCAAGACGGACGCAGAGCTCTCACCTAGGTAACAATCTCGCGTGGGTAAGAAGAAAGCATCAAAGCTAGGCGTTTCATTCAAAAAGGCGCAGAACGGTGCAGGAGATGGAACAGTAGCTAGAGCTGGTTCCGGATCAGGCAACAGTGGTTTCAACCGGAGAAGGAGCAATTAGAGCACTCTAGTTCCCGTCCTATACTATAGTTCTCGTCCTGCCTTCCCAACAGGACAGACAGGTTTGCTATTCGACTGTCGGAGGTTCGAAATGAATGGGGAGAGAGAAGGTTGAAGTATACGTCACGTTGCAATACGGATAATATAAAGAGTGACGCCTTTCAAGTAAAGATGATCTTTCTCGTTGACGAATCAACCGGGAGGAAGGAATAGACTCGTACCTTCAAGGCGCACCTTTGCTTCAGTGGAAAGAGAATTGGCAATCACTGGGGAACGGAATTGGAGTAGCTTTCAACTCAGCTTTCCGCTCAACCTCAGGCTAAATAACCTGATATTGATGACAGCCGACCCTTCGCAGAAGGAAATCCTCCAGCAATTTATCTGGATTTGCCTCCCCCAGAACCAATAGCCTACGAGCCGGCTTAGACTGACGGGTACGAGGGGATAGACCATAAGAAAGGAAATCTACTTTATAGCGTGAGGGGGCGGAAAAAAGTCGTAACGTAATAAGAAGTAGGTTATGAGAAGCAGGCATGTAACCCTAGACTGCATCACCTACTCGCTCAGGAAAGTCAGAAGGGAAGGCATATCCGATCAGTCCTAGTCCTAAGGCGCTGTAGGAGCTTACCTTTGGTTCGGGAGCCCAATCCGCGCCTAGGTTCTTCGTCCTCTCATTTGGAAAGGCAAGCAAGCAAGTCAGGCCTTTCTTGATTGAATAGGCTTCAACCGTCCCTAGGTCTGAAAGCTAGTCTGAAAAAAGAGAGGTCATCCAAGAGATAGGAATAGGAGAGCCACCGAGTCCTCGTGTAGCAGAAGTTCGTTCCCCCGCCGAAGAAAGAGGTGGAGTCCTGAGGCGATTGCGGTAAATCGTCTTGTTTAGAAGGAGGGCTCTCCTTTTTACGGAAATTTCCCGGGGATTGACTCTTATATGGTATACGCCCACGCTACGTCTTTGAAACTACCTATGCTTCCTGGAGACAATACGATAGCTTAACAGTCTCGGGCTTCTTCCTTATTCAATTCACAGATAAATAGCATGGATGAAATGCCAAAAGGAGAAGTAGCGGAGAAAGAACTCACACTAAACCTAGCGATAAAAAATAATCGTATTTAGGACACGACTGCGGTCTCTTTCTGAAAGGTTGCTTCAAGCTACCGCTTCTCCTGCTAGACCCGGGTCCTCTGCCTACGCTTCAGATCGCCTATAGCTTTTAGAAAGAAAGCGCTACAGCACCCTATTTCGAACAAAGCTAGAAGCCCGGGCAAAGAAGCTCTTTCGGCCAAAGTGGAAAGCCTAACCCAACCGTCACGGATGATGCTTACCAAGAGCTGGAGCAGCACTTTCTAACAGCCACTTCTGACTTCCCTCCCTCCAGGAACAGCACTCGCGGACTTATTGTTTAAACAAAGGGGCACATCTTTCCTTGCAACTGATTACATGTGAGGAGCCTCCCTATCTTTGCTTTGTTTGGACTGACCAAGGACGTAGCACCTTTTGATGAGAGATATGAACATCGAGAAAACTAGTATTTTCTGAATTATATGAAGCCGGTAAGCAAACAGCAAATCCGTGGGTATTTGAACCCGAATGCCCGGGAAAAAGTAGAATATTTGATGGAAGAACGGGAGATCCTTTTGAGCAGCCTGTTATAATAGGAAAGCCTTATATCTTGAAATTAATTCATCAAGTTGCTGATATGATAAAATACATGGACGTTCCAGCGGGCATTATGCACTTGTTACACAACAACCCCTTAGAGGAAGGGCCAAACAAGGGGGACAACGGGTAGGAGAAATGGAGGTTTGGGCTCTAGAGGGATTTGGTGTTTCTCATATTTTACAAGAGATGCTTACTTATAAATCTGATCATATTAGAGCTCGCCAAGAAGTGCTTGGTACGACGAACAATACCTAAACCTGAGGATGCTCCAGATTCTTTTCGAGTTGTTTTTCATTTCTTTTCTGATTCCTCTCAATGAAATTTGCCATGTTGCACTAAGTTACTTAAGGTTTTAAGGAAAAAAAGGAGGTAATGCTAGACCCTTAACCCCAAAGGAGACTACTTCTAGAACATAAAAGTGAGGGAGGCTACTTGCTTTTAGGAGGGTAGAAATTCTTTTCTTCCGAATTCGGAAGATTGAAGGAAGTCAATGATTCGGATATTTGGCTGACCGAAGGGAAGAGACTTCTCGCGTTTTACCCGGGTGACACTCAAGCATTTCCACTAAGCAAGTCACTCGGAAAAGAAGAAAGTTCATTCCACCTATGTACGAAAGTGGTCTTTTTTTTCTTGATCCTGACATCCAAACCTTCTCTTTACCGGTAGCATGAATAAGAAGAGAGAGAAGATGTCGCAGATCAGCTGTTAGGAAGAAGAGTTTTGTTTTCGGTAAGTAGAGCGAGTCTAGGGTTCTAATCCATTCAGCCTTGTCATGGCTGGTCACGGTTAGAATTCAAAAAGGTGGGTAGAGATGAAGGCGTGCCTTGGGCGTCGGGGCTAAGAGAGTGATCGAAAGATCTCCCTTGGTACGCGACGTTCTTGCGAGCGAACTCCCGAACGACAGGTAGAAAAGGGCGGCCTCGAGAAAGGGAAGCAGGAACAGCTATATCTTATGAAAATAAATTACCAGCCACACAAAAGACTGATTTTCTTTCAAGGCTTGAGACGAGTTTCTAGAGTAGATAGACTAGAGAAGGGGAAGCAGAAGAGCCAGCCTGAAATTTGATTAAAATGAAATAAAAAGTAAGCGCGTATGTCGCTGGGCTTGATTGCTTTCACAAGCGTGTTCTTTCCTAGGATTCTTTCCCGCCTTCCTTTTCAATAGGAAAATGGATGGCACCGCGCCGGCCTTTATTGCTCTTTGAAGGACTTTCCTTCCCTGTTCCAGTTAAGGATAAGAGAAGGACTGCCGGTTTTTATTCCTCTTCCCATTCCCAGTTCTATAAATGAAAGAATTTAGGCATATGGATAATGTGGAGTTTGAGGAGTCATTTCTACCATTTATGAGAGCCGGGAACAGCAGAGAAATTCCTCGATGCCCGCTCATCAAGTTCCCTCTAAAGGGTTGTCTGAGGGTTTCACCTCGAATCAATTCAAGGAACCTCATCGATAAGATTGTCAAGAGCCAAGGAGAAGCTGGGGCACTTACAATAAGAATTTTTTGAGAAAAAATCTCTCCGTTGACAGTCAGACTTGGTTTCTACCAATTATTGGCACTGGAAACCAACTGACCGAGTCTTCCAACCGGACAAAGAAACGAGTCATCCACTTCACCGAATTCACTCCTTGGGAACTCTTCGACACCTAGTCCAAGATGGCACCATTAGGGCTGCGAAATGGACGCCAACTGAGACCGAAACGAACGCCTTCCGTTCCGGAGGCTTTTTGACGAAGGAAATGCTTTACCTAATATTCTTACTCCACCCACCAACTTTCAAAACGATATTTTAAATGGAAGAAAATTATCTTAAATATGAAAATAGACTCTTTCTTATTTCGAAAATTATCTTCGATTCTACCGAATTCGCATCAGAAAGAGAGGCTTTGGCCCAGCCATAATGAGATCAATCACGAGTCTTCGCTACAATTCCTAAGTCGTAGCTTGGAAGGTGACCAGAAATGGAACGTATGACCCATATCCGGATCTAGAAATGAGGCTAGAGCGTGAATCCTCCACTTGGAGATTGGCTTTATCGGGGAATATTTCAGCCTGTGTCGACCCCTATTTGATAATCGATGGGACAAGAATCACAGGAATGAATTCCCAGGAGTCTCCTTTGAAGCAGACGCCGAAACAAAGGCTCCAAAATCAGTTATTTCAGGGGCATAATAAGCCGTTGAGTCGGGGAATTGATCTTTCGACTTCAATAGGTTCCGGCTCGGCGTGAGCTTCGGAAGAGGAGTTCACTACTAAAGAAGTGCAAATTAGGCTCACCTGATGTTGTCCTTTTTGATACACCTTCAGGGCCGGTTTTCCCTATCTATTGATAGTTGTATACCCAACCTTTCCCTTGCTGTCCTAACCGAACCAGGCTCGGCCTAACCCACCAGCCTTCTCGTGTTAATACACTCACGGATGAAATATCATACATATGCAGAGAAAGGCTTCCTTTGCGCATAGCGGAGTTGAAGGTCAAAACAAGGCCTTGATCACTAGAAACGTCCAAACCAATGGTTTCGGGAAGCTCTATTTAGATATCTTATTTTCGAGGACATCCATCCAATACATTTCGATACACCGTATGATAGACTCTATTAACTCAAACTTACGAGTAGGGTCTCACATGGCTTAGAACAACAATTTTTTCGTAGCATATCAGCATGCCAGGAATTTTGCAAGAGCAAATGGAGAGCGAAAACGGAGCACGAAACCAATTTCGATATGAATAAGATGGAGAAGAAAGCTCCTGCTTTGAGGTAGCACTTGATGAGGGTGGTTCGGGTGGGGCCTCTTCGCAAGGAGGGGAGTCTAGTTTATTTTTCAATTCCACCGGGGAGGGAAACTAAAAAAGATTCAACTGAGGATGATTCGCCAACAGGTAATGAAATTACATATGAATATTCTACATCTGACTTTACAACAGATTTTGCTTCAACAACAGATGCTGATGCGCCGAAGAGGTATGGTACGGAAAGAAGAAGAATGCATCTAAAGCAGAGTATACTGAAATTCAGTCTATTGCTAATTCAATTCCTTTCTTTTCGACATCGCATTCCCTTATTCCCGCGAGTCAACTACCCCGCTCCTTGCTTGGATAAATGCAACAACCATTCCATTCCGTTCTATTGACCACGCTTACTTACGCTTAGCTACTGTGACGCGGGAATCAAGGCAGGCAGCTAAAGGACTACTTGACCACCAGAGCTAAAACTCCAGGAGATATTCTCTATAGAACGGAGTTCCCTGGTTACTTGCTCTCCAAACCTCCTGAACAACAGGTCCCACCCGCGCTGCTTGCCTGCTTGTTCTGCCCTCGCTTCCACATCTACTTAGCTTCGTTGCCTGCTCCCCGGGGAAAGCTTTCATGTAATAAACAGGTAAAGCTCCCCGGTTAAGGAGAGTTAGGTTCTCTATATTATTAGAAAGCTAGCTATCAAAGAACTAGAGCATCACTCACTACAGGCAAATAGGAAAAGCCAGCCCACGCTTTAGCTAATGAGGCAGGCAAGCTACCTAGTGTTCCAAAGCTAAAAGAAAAGGTAGTTCGCATCTCGTTATCATAACGGCTTCTACATATAAGTAGTTTGCCAATCGGTAGTTACAGCCGGGACCGGGCTTCGTTTGGTATAAGAGAATGAATGCAGTGTTGATGGAAGACACTCCCCTTCCAAGAGAGAGTTCTCCCATAGGAGAGAGCAAATTTAGCATTTCCTTGAGGGTTAGGTAGGTTTTTCTTCACATTCGCTCGAATTATATTACCTTCGGTACCCTCATATCAACACCCCTAATCCGCGATAAGACCTTCAACCGTGATTCCACTTCCCGAAAGAAAAGACAGAACTCTTCCTTAATATACATCATTCTCAATGGCACATCCGCTTGAAGTCGAAAATATCTACTTGAATCTCTCAACAGCGGACGATTCTGTCCGGAGTAGCTGCTTCCGTAAGAGAAGGCACACCAGCCAGCCGGGGCAGAGGAATCCATTTCTATTAGATATGCGTCAAAGGACTAGAGGAAGATGTTCGCAAGCACAGAGGCTTTGGAATTTACAAGGGCCTTTCAGATCTCTGCCCGGCCTGAGAAATTCCGTATGCCAGAATTCTGTATGATGGGACCACAGATCCTTGGTCAACTCTGGTGGAGGCAAAAGGCTTTTATTTTATATAGAAGCGGGCAGTCGTTGGGCCTTCTTTCTTTGATTTGAGGATAGATGCAATGCTGCTCTTTCGCCTCATCCGCTACCTTACATTAAGTGATTTCACTGTCGATGTTCATGCAGCAGATGGATGGAGAGATCAAACTGTCAGCTGTGCCATTAGAAGCCCTTTCCCACTTCTTGTTTGGGGAGAACAGCCAGTCAGAAGGAGAAGGTAGAGACTTGACGCCGGGTATCTCTTTTGATTGAATCCGTGATAACTGATGTCAAGTATGAAAAACCTCCACTTTACTGTCAAAGCTCCTTGTATATAAGTCGTTCCCTATCGCTATCGGTTGAGAGACTCCCTACCTAGGACGTCAGACTCTATCTCCCCTTGTAACTTCTATCCTAAAAGCCGTCGCTTTCCCCTATCCTTTCTATTTTGCTAAACGGCCTTTCTACTTTCTATATCATACGAGCTTAGGTTGGCTCCCTCAACCGGTGTAAGAGTCGTACCCTATTTGAAAACCATAACTTGTCAGTCCTACCTTCAAGAAGCCAAGGGAGGATTTAACAGGCAATACGTACCTTAGGTTATTCAAAGGAAGAGTAGATCAGTTTAGCCAACTGAGGATTTGGTTTTTTTGAAAGATGGAAGGCTGGACATCTTGTCCCCGTTCCTTTTAGTACACGGCATTCGTGAGATGCGGACGTAGGGCTGGCGCTTATACCCGGATTGGAACCAAAGAATCCCCGTCTGGGAAGAGCTCGACGCTTTCCCTCTGAAAAAAAAAGAGAGCAAGGCTTTTTCCTTCAACACATAATCCCTCGGTCACTTCCTCCCTCGAAAGCTAACAACAGCGGATAAGAGAACTGCTTGTGAAAGAAGACTTGTTCGCAGCTAAAGAGACAGAGGACAAGATCAATAGTAGAAGCAGGTCCATGCCCTGCTTCTTGTTTGCCGGGTCTTTCTCGCTTTGAGCCTGGTCTGGTAAGTAAGGACTTTGCCTGGTATTGACTGATTGCGATTGCATCTTGTCTGCTATTTTATTTAAAGATAGAAAGATTCGACGGCCAGTAGCTTTTCCGTTTTCGGGCATAAGAAACAATAGTTGAGAGAGAAAGAACTTCCGCCGAGGCTAATTCAATTCACGATTGTTGAATCAGCCGTGATTGCTAACGTCTGTAATTTAAAGAGAGTGCCCCCATCCCATGGGGGATAAGCTCTTCCTTCTCTCTGTCCTGTGCGTGCTATTTATGAAGACCTTGCTATCTCTAAATTCTTTCACTACTCTTTCTCTTGGCAAAGTCCTCCCACTAGTTCTAGAATTCATTCCTCTCCGTTTGCAGCTATTGATGCGTCCGCTGCTAGTTCACGGGAGCTCGCTAGGGCTATTTGAACTAATAAGAATCTGTTAGAGTGGGCAAGCAAAGAAGAATCGGAATCATTGCCCGAAAGCAAAGCAAGGGAATCAACGATCTACGGTGAATTCGATTTCACGATGAGAGAGATTGGAACAGCATCCAATCCTGATTTTCACTCTTTCGAGATCGAAGAATAGCCTAGTGCCTATAGTCTAGTAAAGTAGCCAAGCTAGGGATGAGACTCACCTTGCCAACGGAGATGGCGAGAAGAAAGGATCACGACCAAATCGACTCGGAACTCTTGTTTAGCAGTGAACGAATCCGATCTTTGCTTTGAGGGAAGCAAGCTAAAGGTGGGCTAAGGGAAGGAATTCAAAGCCGGGACTATAGGGCATGAGACTCGGATCTAGGATCAAAAGACTGACTGAAGCCGAGAGAGATGGGCCCCATGTCAATCGAGTGGAGGTTGAAGTCCCAGAAAGAGACCGCCGTGCAGGAAGCGGCGATAGCAAAGATTACCTTCACTCATGACAATATGCTCATGGAAGGGAAGCCATGAAGCTAAAGGGAAAGGGAAGACTTCCATTTGTTGGGTAGGTCTAGGGCAAAGGAAAGAGAGGTGTGGCTAAGGAAGGGTGAGGCGACGGGTTTGGACTCTTTCCCATCGACTTGACCGGCAGAAGTCTACGATCCTCCAAACTAAAGCCGTCGAAACGGCACTCAACCGAAGCCCTTTCCCCTAACCTACAAGAAGGACCGAAGGGAGGCTAGGCCTTCCCGAAGATCAACTTGACCAAGGTAGAAAGATTGCCCGAGGTAGGGCGGAGAGGTAAGGTGGTTAGACAGCGGGAGAGGAGAGAGTACCGAGTACGAGAGTCAGTTAGTTGCTAACCGAAAGAGAAGGGAATTGAAGAATTGAATCCCATTTGGTTTGGTTGCTAGCGAGTGAGGGAATCGCAGATGGGCTTATGACCTAGAAGCTGACCTCGAAGCTCCAGCTTACTTCGCTTCGGTCCCTAAGCAACTACCTTCTTATGGCCTCGGAGAAAGCCAATATGGCATGTCTATTTGAAAACAATGGGATGATCAGAACGTGAACTCTGATAATAGGGGTATACAAGTTAACCACCTAGAATCGATCCATGACCGCTAAACTAAAGGAGTCCTTTACCAAACCGTCTTTACCCGCCTCAACCGATCTTAGCTCGGACATGCGCCAATACTGACTCCTTTCCCTGGGACAGCTAATCAAAACTAATACGGCGGGAATCCCTTATCTTTGAGACTACCCTTAGGACTCTATAAAGTCATTTAACAGCAGAACCCTCACACGAGAGCCAAAAAGAAGGCTTTCATTAAGAGAATTCGCCCATACAATAGAACAAGGAGAGCAATCAACGCTATGGCTACTTTAGGACTATTCCCGCCTTAGGACCCCTACTGTGACAACAGCTACTACGCATCCCACATCATAAAATGCTATCGACGAAACAAACCTTTATCAAGCATATCACCATGACCTGGTACAGAACCAATCTTCACTTTTCGACATCCGTAACGGATTAAGAAAAGCGTTCTAACGGCAGTTACACAGCCCCTGAATGTCTTAGAGAACTGTAAGTGAAAGAAGGAAGGATACTTAGTAGCTGGGAATGCGGCTAGCTCAGCTAGTTTACTTACTTGTTTGTACTCCCATCTGAAATACTACTTGAAGTCCATATTCAACTCAAACAAGAAGCAAGCTACCTAGCTCGTTTACCCTAAGTCGATCGGGGGAGCCTTATTCAATATTCAATTTCAATCAACTACAATAAAAAGAAGGACAGAGTTTTTCCTCATTTTGATCTATTGTCATTTATTTGATCAGCACTGCGCCTCGGGCTTCCCTTTGTACCAAGTTATCTTGGGCAGATGGGAACTGTTGAAGATATGACTAAAGGGGTCAATTATGCATCTGCTGGTGCTGGAGTTATATTCTCAAGTGGATCAGAACTGGTAAGCTCCTCAGTACTAAGAGGATAAGATCGCAGATTCATCAGCTATGCTTACAACTAATCAACAATCATGTAATTTTGCTGCAGGGTCAACGAATCTCCTTCACGCAGCAAATTCAGCAGTTCACGGATACTTTGCAGTCTTTTATTTTTAACATGGGCGAGGCTGCTGCGAATGAGCTCATCTCGAACTCAGTCTTTTATGTTTCTATTGGAGTCAATGACTACATACATTACTATTTGCGTAATGTATCCAATATCCAAAACCTGTATCTACCATGGAGCTTCAACCAGTTTGTTGCAGCGGCAGGAAATAAAGGTGATTTTTCTAGTTTTCTACTTCGCATATTTTGTTGTGTTCTTGAAAGGATGGTTTCTTGTACTTTATATATTGAGTAATGTCTGATCGTATTCATTTATGTTTATGGAACAGAACTTGTACAATATGAATGTCAGGAAAGTAATTCTCATGGGGCTGCCACCTATTGGCTGTGCTCCATACTATTTGTGGAGGTACAACAGCAAGAATGGGGAGTGCATTGAGGAGATAAATGACATGATTCTGGAGTACAACTTTGTAATGAGATATATGATTGAAGAGCTAGGTCTGGAACTTCCTGATGCCAAAATCACCTTCTGTGATATGTATGAAGGTTCGATGGATATAATAAAGAACCATGAACTCTATGGTAAGGCGCCTAACGTTTTTCTCCCTTTTGTCACTGCCTTGTATGTTATAGCATTCACAGCTCATACTTCTATGATGTTTTCACTCAGGTTTTAATGTCACTACTGATGCTTGCTGTGGGTTAGGAAAGTATAAGGGATGGATCATGTGCTTTGCATCAGAAATTGCTTGCAGCAATGCAACCAACCCGGTGGGATCAATACCATCCAACTGATGCAGTGAATGCCATCTTGGCAGACAATGTATGGAAAGGCTTGCACACAAAAATGTGCTACCCCATGATCTTAGAAGACATGGTTGCTCCCAAGACCAATAATCAGATGCAGAAGGTTTAATATTGTTTTGAACTTTGTGTTCAACTGATCAAGTACTTAGTCCTGGAAAATTCAGTGGTCTGAACCTGTAACTGACATCGATGTCTAATATTCATGTAGATAAGAACCAACAAGAATAATGTGCAGCATTCGTGTAGATGAAGTGCTGAGATTTTGTAATGTAGGTATACAATTGTATAGATGTGACATTACTTAGGTACTTTGTATCTTGATTGATGGTAGATTTTATATATATGAAATATAATCAATGTTATCACTTGTTAATATCATCTTCGGTGTCTGATCTCAGTACGAAACTGGGAAGTCTTTTGAATGAATTAACAAACCTTTTCCCTCCGTGGAGTGAGATAGAAAAACCCGGGATTTTCGCTTAAAGACCGATTTCTCTCCGTAGACTCAGGAATCGTTTTGAAAACACCGTTGGCTTAAAAAGACGCTCTTTACGAAAGAACAAGAACAAAGAAGAAGCGGGGAAGCCTTATTCATTATGAAATCAACTACAATAAAAAGAAGGCATAGGCAATCCGAAAATGATGTGTAGTTGAGTGAAGAATTGGCTTTAGGAAGAAGAGAGCGATGGGTAAATATGTGGTAGGACTTTTCTGGCAAAGAGTGAGTTGCCGGGGTAAGGGAATGAGTTTCCAAAGAATATGAAAGGAAAGGGAAGGATCATTGAACAAGCTTTGAAGATCTAAAAGCTACTGGCTGCACCTGGTCTTGATGTAACCAGTCCGCGGGAATTAGAATCATTGTTGGGCGCATTAAGATTTTCTTTCCCATTACTCTGTCTCGTAGGACATTTCTATGTAGCAAGAAGCTCTGTTCAATCAATCTCATAGGGAACTGAAGCAAGAAGAACTATCGATTAGGCATAGAAGTCAAACTGGAATGAGACCTTCTGGGTTAAGCGATTGAAGTAAGAAAGTCAAGCTTTTGCCAGAGGATGAGTCTTTCAAGTATCGGCAGCATTCCCTTTATCAAAGTATAGTACGCTAAGGAAGGTTTTCTTATAATATATAAAAAAGGGGGAAGAAAGATTTTGACTCGACTGATCTTCAGATTGAGAAGAATCTCAGTTTGTTTACTGATTCTATCATCCTGAGAGACTACAGAAGTTAAGGCATAACTTCCTGGATCACTCGCCGAGCCGACTAGACTACCACAAAATACGAGGGTGAGATTTTATGTGCATTCGGATTTCGGTCACCCGAGAAGGGCTCTAGTCCTGTCTGCAGAACGGTCCCTGAAATGAGTTGGAAAGGAGTGGAACGTCAAGTGAAGACCAAAAGAGTAAGGCGCTCGCCTCCTCCCTAAACGATAGGCCAAGGGTGCTGCTCTGCTCCGTATCTCTCTCCTGGGGAACCTTCCACCCTGTCTTTTTATCCCGACGGGGGCATAGCTAGCTTCTTTTTGGTTAGCGTAGGGATGTCTATTCAAGGATTCGAAGCTTTATACGGTTTCTACCCGCAGTCTGATTCCGTTGAGTCAAGATCCCCGGTAGCCTTGAGTGAATGACCTAAGCAACGGGTAGATGTATGGTTGGTCCACGCCCCCTTGATGCATTCCGTAATCCGTTACTGTATAGCCCGCCCATTTCCTCTCAGACAAGCACGTAACTATCTCCAGTCGGGCTAGCGGCTCTATCTTCTACTGATATCGAGCTAGGTCCAGATAGCTAAATTTATTGTATTACCATTTCTGGACGTTTCTACGGTTTATGGTCCGGGATGCAAAGACATCCTATCGATCGATTTATCTATAGCTTTTTGCCCTCTCAGCCGAGATCGGTAAGATTTAGATTGGAAGATTGGGTGAAGCCTAGCTTCTTTCTTTCTTGCCTCTGCCAAAACCAATAGGAATCGGAGCTCCTTCTGAGTAGAATGAGGAGGGTGCAGACCGATTCTAGCTTTCACAGATGCCCGGTATCTTCCGGAGCTGTAGTCTTTACACACTAAGTAAGCAAGCTTTGGTTGGCTCTATTAACTCAAGATATCATATCCATCATCCCCGGAGTAGGCGCTATACTAATTTAGGGATCGAAGCCCTCCTGAGGAATAGGTTTAATTGTTTAATGTGATAAATCGCCGAGGTTATGAAAGGCGCTCGACCAAGATTGAAACAGCCAAGAACAACGAAAACCTTTCAAGCGGACAAAAGCTTTTTAAACCCAGATGATTCCACCAAATCTAATCCTTCAAGAGCGGGGGATAGCAACCAAAGAAAACCGTTCGCAAGGCTAGCGCCCGAGGCCTGCAAGTTACCAAACAAGATGTTTGCCCATCGCCCGTCCTACTAATAAAAGAGCTGGGGTGCTTATCGAATTGTTGCTTTGTCGCCCCGGGGGAATTTAATCCGTCCTACCTTCAATCGTTTGGAAGGTGGGCTAGAGGTAGGTATTACTACTGACAGGGTGTAAGCCAGGGATGGGAGGAACAGAGGAAATAGCTTTGGGATACCTAACTACAAGAATAGGACATCCGGAACTGGGGACTTCAAAGCTTAGATCTATGATTGCTGCGGAAGCGTCTACAACCGCCGGTAACATCTTCAGCATCTGTAGAAAGGGGAGGTGCTTTAGGAAAGGAGACTGCGGAATAAGCGTTAGCAAGAGACATTGAATCGAACTTCTTTTTCCTTGGCGGAGAAAGCTTCTTCTCGCCCCAGAGTCCCGAGAAGAAGCTTTTCCCGCATTCCTGTTGATGCAGAGATCAGACGAGAAGGCCCATCTCTTTACTAGAATCCGATGTGATAGAAGGAGCTGCTCTAGCTTAAGCTTAAGTCGATTCTTACTTAATAGAATAGCCGAACGAATTAGCCATAGAGCTCATCCCCGGTTAACTAGTTGATGATTTCTTGATGGTTGACTGCTATATCTTAATTAGAGAATCGACTGGTCACTCATGCTTGAAAGAAAAAGAATAAGCGATGCCATTGAATCTGTTAGGGGAAGGCTAGAAGAGAGTAGCTCATGACCTCGGGGGAGAAGGAAAGGAGCTCTTGTCTCTTCTTTCATAAGCTCCTCTTCCTCTCCGCGACTCGTAACGAATGCTTTAATGTGAATGGTATCGTTATCGTATATAAAGTAGTTGATCCCGGCGAAAGGGAAATTATGTTCAAAAACAGGGATCCTTAGTCTTGAATATGACTGCATGGGTTTACTTTATTTCTAAGAGTTAGCGGGCGAAGGGTAAATGATTGAATTTAGGAATCCAACATCCTCAGTGGAAGAAGCCAAGTCAGTAGCGAAGAGGGGATTGATTTGAACAAATAAAGTAGTGCTTTCTAGTTACCGCACCGTGGGAGCAGATAGATTCAGTGGTGATCTGACTTTCTTTCTTCTTTTCTTACCAGAGTGAGTCGCGGATGTATAGAAAGGCTATTCCCTTTTTCTTTTAGTGATAGCACAGGTGAGACCTAAGATAATAGACTAGCTTCACTAAGTCTATTCTATTCCCAGTCGCAAGAAAAAAGCATTCCTTCTTCATTTGACCTCCGACTGGAACCTTCGACTAGTTTGGGGGAGTTCAGTGAGCCAATCAATCATAATCAAAAATCTAAGTATGCCCTAACTCTTTCTCCAGAACCCTTCTTAGGACTAGGACCATGGGTAGCTTTTGTTAAGATCTTCCCCGCTGCTTGACTTTGCACAATAATAAGCTTTTGACATGTTCACAAATCCGATGCCTCGAAAAGTGAGTGAAGGAACCCGAGGGGTCAATAGGAATTGTCTCTACTCTATCACCTTAAGGTTAAGAAGCATGAGACTGAAGAAGTTAGGCATCCGTAGCAAAGGAAGCAGTCCCATGCCGTCAGGGCCTTTTCTTCTCACTTTATCGATGGAAAGAATAGGCTTGGGCTTCTCCAAGCTCCCTCCTAGAACGGCAATTGGGCTGCAGTTCTGCCTTTCCTTAGAAGAAATATCGTAGCGTAAGTTATGAAGTAGAAGTCAGACATACTAGGATTCTTAAATCCGTTGATTGAATGTCTATCACACTTTAACATCCTAGGAAGTTTGAACTCTTGTTTCATACCATCTCTAATAAGTGCATTTCCCCTGAATCAAGAAATCCCAACATCTCTCGAGAAGAGGAATAAGACTTGATTTTTCATAACGTGGGCAATCCCTCAATAAAGCTCAGACTCCTAAAGACCGTCACAAAACTGACAACTGGGAGAGTCTGCCAATTGTCGCTTGAATCTGTTGCCGTTAGTCAATAACCTGCCATGCACGACTAACCAAAGGAATGATCTGATCCGTTGAGGGCCATCCCATTTCCATTGCCTATCACCCAAGAGACACCCTCCAACACCTTAGGCCAGACTTTTCACCTTCCACAGGGGAGAGTCCTGGCTTCTAGCTTTGATGGAAGGGACAAGGTCATATGTTCTCACATACTTTCCCCGCAACACCACGACCCAAAAACTCTCTGGCTCATGAATTACACCCCACCCCAATTTCATGAGAAGGGCTTCATTGGTGATTGATATCTTGCGAATTCCAAACAGGTTCCAAGGCCCTCGAAATTAGTTGATATCGTACCCGTTTTGAACGGATAGGGTTTAGCTGCGATTTTCTCTATTGTTGCTTGCTATTCGAAGAATAGATCTGTGCTCAGCTGGATTCGTTGGACCACTTTCTTATTCATCTGATGGGAGGTTTGTCAGTCTGGTTCGAATCAAGGAACGGAATCCGGTTCTACAGGGCCAAGAAAGAAAAGCCTTTCCAGCTAGACGACGGCATTCCAAGAAGGAACTTCCCCTTCCTATGGTACGGTCCCCTATTGATGAATCACTCGAAAGTGAAAGAAAGGAAGAAGAATTTTGAATTCTCTACTTGGTGCAGTACGCCATCGAATGTTGCGGGACGGAGCCAGATTTTACACGTCTTCGAAAAAACGTCGGGTAAGTCATTGGGGCCTGCGCCAACTACGTGGGACCGACATCCGGCCGTACAAGCTTGGAGGTCCTGGGCTGAAATGAAAAAATGCACCTTATCTTGCGTTCTTTTCACGATTTCGGGAAGACCAAGGCCGTAGGCTCGCACGCTGGCAGCAAGGAGAGAGGACTGCGTCTTATATCTTATATAAAGAAATAGAAGAATGAGGCCGGAAGCAGGATTCGCAGGAGATATAATTGCATTGGGGAGAGGCCTATCTGCAGTTGTCGACTCTGAACGAATGGTTGGTTTTTTGCGAAGAAGAGGTGGTAACTATTATAAAGAATCAGATCTCGTTACAGTTAGGAAAGCAGGAAAGCCAGTCAAGTGGACGCTTCCTCTCCAAGCAAGAGACGGCACGGCTTTTTGGCTGAGGGTTGGTGGGTGGTGTGGCTTGCTGCTCTCGGAAAGACTTAATAAGCCATAAGAAGAATTACAAAGCCAATACGCAGCTACTCTGATTCCGTTATTCGGATTACGACGATTGCGATTTCTGCTCCTGCTGGCTAGTCAAGCTAAAAAGAAGAGGTGCTATTGCCGGAAGAGATACGCTTGCTCTCTAAGACAGACAAGATAATATAGAAAAGGAAGCAGAAGGAAGTTGCGCGGTTCAGTCTAACTAAAGTTCCTGCGCCAGAAGCTACAGCTACCTTTCAAAAAAAAGCTGCTACATCCGCTCTTTACATTCGTACAGTTGTACTTTAAGCTTATAAACAGAAAGCTGCTTCTGTATCGGTTGGGGAGATGATTGTGCCGATTCTTCAGTTTCGATTCTTTTCAAGAGACGAGACGACATCTCATAGTTTACTGCTTTTCGAAAAGCCAATGGAGTCGCTTCTAGGTCAGAAAGTAGGGCAATGGTCTCTGCCTTTGTCCAGGGAGGTTGTGGCTTTCCCCCATTGCCCTGACTCAAAAGCTTCTTTCTTTCGAGGATCGATTGGAGATGGCTAAAGGTCGAAAAAAAAAATGGAGGGACCTAGAGCAAAGCTAAGAAAGAAGAGAGAGAAATTACAGGAAATAAGCCAAGGATGAACATGACGAGGTCCTTATTTAAACCAGAAAGTTAGGGAACAAGAAGAACAACAACACGGGTAAGGGAAAAGGCCTTACTAATATATACATACGGGGTTTTCCTTATTATAACTAAGTCTTGTAAAGTGGTATTTGGTTGCTTGCCCCTTTATTAAAATTAAAAAGGTTAAGTAAAGTGAAGCTTTCGAGCCCCTTGCTCCCATGGCTTTCTTGGTCGGACCAACCCAACCATCTGCAACATCTGATGTCTCCAGTGAAAGTTCTTCCTCCATTCCGGCTAGGGTGGGGAGGGGATTCCCGCTGCTACAGTTGGAGTTGACGGTCCTAGTTCTGTTACAGTAAGAGCTGTTGCTGGAAGAACCAGTGCTAGTGACTAGACTGTTGGAGGAGGCTGTTAGAAATGTTCACGTAGAAGCTCCTCTTTCATCTGCTGGTATAGATGAAGCTCTTGGGATCTTATCCGCTTCGGAGGTTGAAGGAGGTTAATCTATAAGGGAATCAGCTGGTATTGAATCTTCCTCTATCCCTTTCTTTTCATTTCCTGGACATCTGATATTCTTTTTTAAACAAGGATCTGACGTGATTCAATATCAATTATCAATAGAAACTTCACTTCTTTCTACCTGGCCACTTTAAAATGAAAATCAAACTTTTTTTAGCTTTCATCTAGGCCTTTCAGGAAGGAAGTCAGGCACTCATCTCAGGGACATGCCCTGAACTTTAGCTTGAGCCCTTCCAGTAGTCTTTGCTTTGTGAATGGAATGAATTTGTAGTGTTGAAAGGTGGAGCAGATCTTGGTCTTATGGACTGGCTTTCTAACCATCCTGAATATTGACCCCCACGATTCTTTCTCTCTCAAACTTGACCTTCTTTCCAAGGCTAACATGACGGTATGCAAGCCCTGCTCTACCCCAATTTCAGCTGGTTTTCAACTGGATGGGGATCTTCGATCCTACAGGATGGTGGTCTCCAATACTTGACACTCACCCGACCCTACATTTGATGTGAATTAGGTCTTTCAACATATTCATCTCCCACGAAGAACGACTCATCGCTGTCAAGCGGATTCTTCGCTTTCTCAAAGGCACACTCATGGGTTAACCATCCCTCCCATTTCCTTTTCTGATGCTAATTGGGCTGGAAACCCAGATGATCGTCGCTTCACAACTGGATCCTGGGCTCCTATCATAGTGCACGAAGAATTCTCACGCTCTAGTACCGAAGCTGAATACCGGGACCTCGCTAGCACAGCTACTGAACTGATATGGCTCCATTACGGATTTCGTGATCTTGATATTCACATCAAGGATCCCCAACTACTTAACTGTTACAATATGAGTGCCACTTACCTTGCTGCTAACCCAGTGTTCCATGCTCGTACCAGGGATAGATTTCCACTTTGCTTTGCGACGTGGGGTCAAGGCCTTAACAATCGATCTCAAACCACATCTACTCATAGTATTGGTTCCTCATTTGAGTCTGTGAAATCAGACTCTTTTGAACATCGAAAACAAACAAGAGAAAGGAGCTACATGCAACTACAAAAGGAAAGAAGAGAGCTCACATCTAATTCTTATCTAGCCTAGCTTGTTCTAACCTTCAGGCAAAGACCTTGAGAGATCTCATTAGTTCTTTTCTGTCCTAGATTGCTCTAACCTTGAAGAGGAAGAACTTACAGTGAGGTAAGGAAGTTCAAGGTAAGTCCTCACACTAGGATCTACTCAGCTCTTAGCCTAGCAAGAGGAAAGCAACAAGAACTGATCGATAGAATCTATTCTTATATGGCCTAGCTTGCTCTAACCTTCCAGTCAACAAGGATAAAGTAGCAGATATTACATTCCAGAAACTAACCTTCCTAAAAGGAAAGATATTTGAATGTGTTAAGCATATAACAACTAGACTTTATAAAGAAAAAGGCAGCTGCAGGCTGCTCCTAGCGCGTCATCGGACTGCCAGTGAATAGCACCCTTTACACGATAACAAGAAAGATGAATTAATCGTTCCTGCATGAACGTGTTGCATCAAAACTTCCCTCTTAAAAGGACTATCTTCCTCCCTTACTCAAGTAGTAATAACAGGGCCTTAACACAAAAAAAAGAATGAAAGGTGCAGATAATAAGGCCATTCATCTTAACATCAAGCGTGTTGCCTCTACTGATCAAGTGGCAGATATAAATGGCTCTGCTGCAATGAGAGCAAGGGCAGCACCAGGAAAGGGGATTCACTCACCTGCTTGTGATAGTTGGAAGGAACGCTAGCTATATGCTTAACACATGCAAATCGAAGTTCCAATCGAAGGCACTTTGCTG